GTAAATAAGAAAATTGTTTACGAATAAAAACTAATAAAAATTCCCATTCAAATACATAAGAATTGTATAGGAACCGAAATAATCTTTTATTTTCTTTTGAAAAAACATAAATAGATTTCTTCTGAGTAATGAGAAGACTATTCAAATTATGATATTCGTGAAGAAAGAACCGCAATAAATGTAAAAAAGGAACATCTTGAATCCAACATTGAAGAATTTGAACCAAGATTTCCATATGTATGGGATGAGGTATTAGTATATCTGAGACATAATTTAAATGTGATAATTTGTCCTCTAAAAAGGGAAAAATTGAATGAATTGATCGTAAATTATGATATTTTGGTATTTCTTTTTCTTCGAAATAAGATACTAATCGCAACGAGAATGGAATTTCTACAATAATTGCAAAACTTTCTGATATCATTTGAGAATGAAAATGAGAAAAAAAAAAATTATTGTGGTTGTATCCAACGAATCGATTTTGATTAGAATCATTAACCAAAGAAATCCAAAAATTCTGTTGATAGATTCGAGTAATTAAACGTTTTACAAGTACTAAACTAGATTTATTGTCATAACCAAAAACTTCCACAGGTTCGTAAAAAATCGAACCATTTAACCCATGATTATGAGCAAGTGAATAAATATATTCCTGAAAGAGTAGCGGATATAGGAAGTGTTGTTGCCGAGATCTATCCTTTTCTAAATATCCTTGTAATTCTTCCATTGACTTACATTTTTTCTACTTGAAACAAAAACAGTAGGCATTTCTTGGGTTATCAAATTATACATAGTGCAATATGGTCAGAACAAGGTATGTATTATGTATAAAAAAATATATATACCCCGGAAACAGAAAGTCCAATCAACAGATCTTTTTCCTCTCCCCTTCTATCTAATGGGTTTATCCTCGTTATAATTACTAGAGGTTCAAAAATCTTTTATTTTTGCAACCCGATCGCTCTTTTGACTTTGGAACAAATTCTTTTTGTCAGTATACTGTTTCTTCTACACATTCGTTTCCAATCTATAATAGAGAATAGTTAAATAGTTAGGATTTTTAAAAAAAGAAAAAAAAAAAAAAGAATCAAAGGACCACTCACAGGAGAACCTTTTCCCGCATCAGGCACTAATTTTTTTTAACGTCTAATTAGATCGGGTAATTATTCAAATAAAGAATAGAAGCTCGTTGCTTTTTTTTACCAGAATTGGAGCCGTAGGGCTCTATCCATTTATTCACTAAACCCAACCGTAAATGTGAATTTTTTTTGTCTTCCTCCTAAAATAAAAACAAAATTTTGGACTGATCTGGTAAGGATCGACTACAAATTATACTAAAAAAAAATAGGAATCTAATAAGAAATTAAGAAATTCCATTTTCTTCTTATTATTACGACATGCTGTTTTTTCCATCCATTACCTTTCAGGATCAGTCGCGGTTTTATAGACTCTACCAATAGTCTGGACGAATTCGTTACTTCATCCAAATGTGTAAAAGATCATAGTCGCACTTAAAAGCCGAGTACTCTACCGTTGAGTTAGCAACCCAGATAAATATGATTTGTAGATACGATCGAAATAAAAAAAATCAATTGAATTGCACTGTACAACTACGTCAAAACATTGAACTAACAAGAAATAGAAAGGAAAGATTTTATGATCAATTCTAAACACCAAAATAGCAAAATGAATGGATCGGATTAAAAAATAAAAAACAACGGATTCCCAATAGAAATATCAAAATTTACAGACCGCCCATTTTCTCAAAATTTTTGATTTTCGTTAAGAAAATACATCTTGTATATGTATAATAGTAAATCCGGCAAACCCATCATTTGACCGAAGTAAAGGAAAAGCCAATTAGGGGTCGGAATAAACGGATCCGCTTATCTACGATCGAATTATATTTGTTCGATACAACATTGTCAATATGAATGGAAAACAAATTCAATTAAATTAATAATTAGTTAATTATTGTATTTAAGTATTAAGTAAATCAAATAAGAATTCGTGTTGGATTGGCACAACATAAATAAGAAATTTAGATGAAAAAAAAAATAAGGAAAAGGTAGAGAAAAAGTATGAATACAACAAGAAAAGAGCAAATTTTGAGTAACTAATTGCCCAAAATAGATACTAGTTACCTTTTCTTGTTTATTTATTATTATTAAAAGAAATTTTGTTTTTTTTCTTTATGAAGGTCTTTCTTTAACTTTAAAATAATTCTGCCTTCCTTAAAATGTCATGAACAGTTCCTGTAGGTTGAGCACCTTTTTCAAGGAAATAACGAATGGCAGGAACATTTAAATAAGTTTGATTCTGTATCGGATCGTAAAAACCCACTTTTTGAAGATCTCTTCCTTCTCTTCGGGATCGAACATCAATTGCAACGATTCGATAGATCGCTCATCGGGATAGATGTAGATAAATAATACCCCCCCCCTAGAAACGTATAGGAGGCTTTCTCCTCATACGGCTCGAGAAAAAATGATTCTAATATTTCTGTATATTCTGTATATAATGGCAAATAGATCCATAAAATGATGAAGTCGACTATAATTTGAGTCGTTTTTTGTTCTTACTTACAGATACAGAAAAAAAGAAATATCATTCGTACTCATAACTCAAGTTGGGCAATTCTGAAAAAGTGCGAAGGTAACTCTTTAGACATTTCTTGAGTCGTCTCTAACCTCTTTTGTTTGTCTCGTCTCGAATCTATATTTTCTTCTTCATTATAATAAAATTAAAGAAAATTATTGAGACAATTGAAAATAGTGTTTCCTTGTTCCGGAATCCTTTCTCTTTACTTTGTAAAATCATTAGGTTTAGACATTACTTCGGTGATCCTTATTCCTTTTCAAAATGGCAGCAACATACCTTTTGTTTTTTGTTATTTCTTTCTATGAATAATACGAAAGATTAATTCCCTTGTAATATAATACACTTTTCATTTTCATCGAAAAAGTTTTACCAATTTCGACAAATTTTACTTTTTTATTTTATTTCAAACTTGTTCGAATTTTAACCCTTCGATTTCAATATTGAGGATATATTTACAAAGTTGGTCTAACTTATTAATTGTTACTAACCCTAGATTCTTCCCCCCGATAAATGAATCAATACTTTTTGTTCGAGCTCCATTATGTACTATTCCTATTTACCAACCTAACACAAATTAGGTTCCTAGCAAGAACAGAACAAACTATGTCGATTCAAGAGCATCTTCATTCCTATAGAAAATGGTGGATGTAAGAATCCACAACGAATCATGTCCTTCAAGTCGCACGTTGCTTTCTACCACATCGTTTCAAACGAAGTTTTACCATAACATTCCTCTGATTAAATTTCGAACCGGTATGGAATTGATTCAATATGGAATCATGAATAGTCATTGGCTCAAATGAAACAGATTTCTAAAAAAGACGAATAAACACGTTTACTTAAGTCTTATTTACATCTTCAACAGATTGTTCGGGATGATGAATCATAAAAAGGATCATCCCTTTTTTTTTCGAACACATAAATGAAAAAGTAATTAAAAAAGAAAGGCCTTTACTTAATAGAATAATAGAATAGATTTTCAATGATATTTAAAGGATCACAGATCCTTTTGACTTAACCAAGGGAAGGGGCCGCTGTTACTGAAATAGAACAATACAATAATAATACATAATATCTATTATACAGCATACAGACCAATTTTGTTTTACTTCAGATTCAAGAATCTTTCCTCCAATTCCATAAAAATGTAATATATAAATTTTCATCCATCCAATCATTACATTATATTGATTTCCAATTATTCAATTGAATAAGCTAAAATACAAAAAAAGAAAATGGGATCCAGATCAATTTCTTTTTCCTATTTTTTCCTTAGAAGTTTTAAGACGAACGATGAAATGCAATTAATACAAAAAACTACGTAATCTTTAGTCTCTACATAAAGTGTGGGATACACCATTTATTTTCTTTAGGCTTTCCTTGGGGAATGGAATAGAAAAAAGACCTTTTTTTTCTATTTCAATTCAGAATGCACCACGTGCGAATTCCCATTTCGCGGGTATGGAACACAAGGTTTCCCTAAGTAACTAACTTCAATATGAATATGAGTATGAGCATACTCTGAATGGGAATGATCCACCCCCAATTCTTTTTTTAATTAAGAATTCAAAGAAATATCTTTATTTCTACCCGTACATTGAATTCAGAACAAGGAAGGGGTTGGGTCACACATTATATATATCCAATATCCAAGCAAGATTAAACAGAAAATTGTTAAAGAGAAGAATCTTTCGTTTCTGATGGAGACGATCTGGGACGGAAGGATTCGAACCTCCGAATAGCGGGACCAAAACCCGTTGCCTTACCGCTTGGCCACGCCCCATTTAGATTTCTATTCGACACTAATAAAGACTAATATTGGTATTGGTCATTCGTCAATCCCAGTCCAAATACATATGAAATACATTGTTGCTAGGGTTCAACACATGTAAATATAGAATCACAAAAAATTCTTGATCAAATTATTGATCATTACATAAAATTCAATTAAGATATTGTACGAAACTATAATTCCTTGTATTCTCATTTGAGAATGAAAGGAAAGATTTTTGATTTGGGAGAGTTCGAAGAAAAAGAAGGATTTTTTGACCCGCCTTTTCATTTTTCCTTCATAAAAAGAACTCAACCAAAATCAAATTTTCTAATCTACAAGAATGAAATGTTTGTTATGCTTAATATCTTTAGTTTAATCTGTATCTGTCTTAATTCCACCCTTTATTCGAGTAGTTTTTTCTTCGCTAAATTGCCCGAGGCTTATGCCTTTTTCAATCCAATCGTAGATGTTATGCCTGTCATACCTGTACTATTTCTTCTATTAGCTTTTGTTTGGCAAGCTGCTGTAAGTTTTCGATAAAATTTTGAATACTCTGCAAAATTCATGATTTATTCGAAAAAAAAATTATAAAATAAAAATGGATAAGATCAGATAAGTTTTACAT